TATAACAATTATATATGAATTATAAGATATCTTTATAACAATATAAGGTTCAAATATAAAACAATAAATATAACAATAAATAACAGGTACAAATATTAAATCGAGGTACCCATTCTATGATAACTCTCAACAGTCTCCCCTCCATTTTTGTGCCTTTAGTGGGCTTAGTATTTCCGGCAATTGCAATGGCTTCTTTATCTCTTTATGTTCAAAAAAACAAGATTTTTTAGATACAACAAGGACAAATCTTATATATATATATTTTTTTTTCAAGACTTACTTGGATCATAACACGGATATCTATTTAGTAAAATATGGTATAATATGCGGCTTCCTTCGGGCATAAGCTCTTATGTATGTGTAAACATGATAAATGAATTATAACTATTTTCAAATAGATCGGGATCGGGGAGAATTTCTGAAATGTAAAGTAAATATATCTATATGTATTAGGAAATCATATGAAAGGGATGTTATTATTTTAGTTTGGATCTAAGAAATTCGATCAATTATCCCTAAAGGTTCACATCATAATAGTGCTGGTTGATGAGAGTTACTTCGGAAACAAAAAAAAGTAAAAAAAAAATTATTTTTGTTATTCTACCAATTCCAATAAAATGCAACTAGGTCTAGTTAGAGTATGAGTTGGCGATCAGAACGTATATGGGTAGAACTTATAGCGGGGTCTCGAAAAACAAGTAATTTCTGTTGGGCCTTTATTCTTTTTTTAGGTTCATTAGGGTTTTTATTGGTTGGAACGTCCAGTTATTTTGGTAGGAATTTTCTATCTTTATTTCCTTCTCAGCAAATCATTTTTTTTCCACAAGGTATCGTGATGTCTTTCTATGGGATCGCAGGTCTTTTTATTAGCTCCTATTTGTGGTGCACAATTTCGTGGAATGTAGGTAGTGGTTATGATCGATTCGATATAAAAGAGGGCATAGTGTGTATTTTTCGTTGGGGATTTCCTGGAAAAAATCGTCGCATATTCCTCCGATTCCTTATGAAAGACATTCAGTCCATCAGAATAGAAATTAAAGAGGGTATTTATGCTCGTCGTGTCCTTTATATGGAAATAAAAGGACAAGGAGCCATTCCCTTGACTCGTACTGATGAGAATTTTACTCCACGAGAGATTGAGCAAAAAGCTGCTGAATTGGCCTATTTCTTGCGTGTACCAATTGAAGTATTTTGAAAAAAGGAACTGAAGAATGAATACTTTGCAAGAGATAAAAAACTCAAGAATCATCTTTTTTTCTATAGCATAACTTAACTGAAGTTTCTTCAGAACGCTTACTCGAGCCAAAGCAAACGTATATGAAACAATTCTAAAACTAAATTGTTTATGTCCACAATTTTTTTTATGCGTATGTAAATCCACTTAACTCAATTCAGTAACAAATCTAAATGATAGATTCATCATATATCAAAACAAAACATTTCATCATAAATCATAAAGTAAAGAATTTTTTTTTCTAAATATTTGATATTTTGATAGAACGGGAGTTCTTTCGTCTCGAAATCTGACTACTATTAATTTGAAGAGGGCTCTTTCTTATTCTATATTCTTTCTAAATTCAAGGACTAACCGCTGTACTGAATCACAAAAAAATCCGGAAATACATCGATGACTTGTAATAGAACTTATGCTTGATTTGTAATAGAACTTATGCTTGATAGAAATATTAGTATCATATAGAGTCGACGAATGAGGTGCGTTCATTAAAAATTTTAAAATTCACAGACGAAAAAATGGCAAAAAAGAAAGTATTAATTTCCCTTCTATATCTTGCATCTATAGTATTTTTGCCTTGGTGGATCTCTCTCTCATTTAATAAAAGTCTGGAATCTTGGTTTACTAATTGGTGGAATACTAGGCAATCCGAAATTTTTTTGAATGATATTCAAGAAAAGAGTATTCTAAAAGAATTCATAGACTTAGAGGAACTCTTACGTTTGGACGAAATGATAAAGGAATACCCGGAAACACATTTACAAAAGCCTCGCATCGAAATCTACAAAGAAACGATCCAATTGATCAAGATGCACAACGAGGATCGCATCCATACAATTTTACACTTCTCGACAAATATAATCTGTTTCGGTATTCTAAGTGGTTATTCTATTCTAGGTAATGAAGAACTTGTTATTCTTAACTCTTGGTTTCAAGAATTCCTATACAACTTAAGCGACACAATAAAAGCTTTTTCTATTCTTTTATTAACTGATTTATGTATAGGATTCCATTCGCCCCACGGTTGGGAATTAATGATTGGCTCTGTCTACAAAGATTTTGGATTTGCTCATAATGATCAAATTATATCCGGTCTTGTTTCTACTTTTCCAGTCATTTTAGATACAATTTTTAAATATTGGATCTTTCGTTATTTAAATCGTGTATCTCCTTCACTTGTAGTGATTTATCATTCAATGAATGACTGAAAAGTGATCGAACGATCCAATTATAATATTTGTTACTTTGTACATAAGCAAAACATTC